GTGGTTTCTTGGTCACGACCAGCTAAAACGAAAGTTCCATTAAAGAGCGTTTCCACGTGGTAGAACCTCCTCAGGGAATATAAGATTTTCATGAGGCTGATCCTGAGCTGCCATCCATGCACGAATACCCTCGTTTAAAAGAATATTTTTGGTGTAGAAAGTCTCAAATTCAGGATCTTCCGCTGCACGGATTTCCTGGGAAACGAAGTCATAGGCACGTAGGTTCAGAGCCAGGCCAACTACACCAATAGCACTCATCCATAAACCGGTGACGGGTACAAATAGCATAAAGAAATGTAACCAACGTTTATTGGAAAAAGCAACACCAAAGATTTGGGACCAAAAGCGGTTAGCAGTGACCATTGAATAAGTTTCTTCCGCTTGAGTTGGGTTAAAAGCTCGGAAGGTATTTGCACCATCACCATCTTCAAATAGAGTGTTTTCTACAGTAGCCCCATGAATAGCGCATAGCAGAGCCGCACCTAATACTCCGGCAACTCCCATCATATGAAAGGGGTTCAACGTCCAATTATGAAATCCTTGGAAGAAAAGGATGAATCGAAATATAGCTGCTACGCCAAAACTCGGTGCAAAGAACCAACCAGATTGTCCCAGTGGATAAATAAGGAATACGGAAACGAAAACTGCGATTGGACCAGAGAATGAAATTGCATTATAAGGCCGCAATTGAACAGACCGAGCAAGTTCAAATTGACGTAACATGAAACCTATTAGTGCAAAAGCCCCATGGAGAGCGACAAAAGTCCACAGACCGCCTAATTGACACCAACGAGTAAAATCTCCTTGTGCTTCCGGTCCCCATAGTAGTAACAAAGAGTGTGCTAAACTATTGGCAGGGGTGGAAACCGCCGCCGTTAAGAAATTGCAACCTTCCAAATAGGAACTAGCCAATCCATGGGTATACCAAGAAGTTACAAAAGTAGTCCCTGTAAACCAACCCCCTAAAGCGAAATAAGCACAAGGAAAGAGCAATAGGCCGGACCATCCTACAAAAACGAAACGGTCCCTTCGTAACCAGTCGTCCATAATATCAAATAGATCATTTTCTTCTTTAGTAACTCTACCAAGGGCTATAGTCATAGTGATCCTCCTATTCAATTACTTCAACCATTTCCGAGCACCTCATATTACTTCCAAGGCATATGATAGTTTGATTATCTGTGGACGATTTCTTTCTCGTTCAATGCCCTTTTTCAATGGTCTCGAAGATAGAAATTTTGCATTTTTATCTATGGGGTCACAACCGAAGTCGTGGTAAATCCATGAATTTGATTCATTTTTCTTATACTATAAAAATAAAGAAATAAACATTTTAATTCAGCATTATTCTATGATTCCTATTTGAAAGCCTATCTTTTAAGGAAAAAAAAAAAAGAAAGATATTGAAAAGAAAAATTGACTTTCGAAATCCATTTTTATGCGTAACGGAAAAGAGTTGTGATTTCTTCTTATTCCTATAGAACGTCTAGTAACAAGAATATGAAATCGTAAATATAAATAGCGAAAAATTCTTCCCTTGCGCAGTCTAAGTCTAAGGAAATACAAAAAATCCGCTTATACAACAATTTCATCCACGTCGAATTTATATATCAGAATAGCGGATAGAGGCATCATTCAAGGGGTCAGGTCTACTTACTTTATCTTTCTTTCCTATTTTATGGTGGGTTTGATAAGAATTTTTTTTTCTATAACCTGCTGGTTTTATTCTAACAAGTCCTATACGGAAATGCCCGCTGAAGAGAAAATATATCTATATCTGATTATCTCTCAGACTATATCGAATTTTAGAAAGAATAAACAAGAATTTTCCCCTTTTTTTTATTAACATTAAGAAAAAAGAATATAACTAAAATGGAATTGGCAATATAATTTTTATGCACTTTTGAAATGAAAAAAAGTAAGGATTTTTTGTAATCGTTATTTCTTGCCTCTGTCATATCACGAAAACCTTTCGATTTGGAACGGGGAGAGATGGCTGAGTGGACTAAAGCGGCGGATTGCTAATCCGTTGTACAATTTTTTTGTACCGAGGGTTCGAATCCCTCTCTTTCCGCCCCCTCGGATCGTTTGGGACTTTCGAATTGTAAGGAATTCGAACCCCCGGATTTTCTCATAGATAAATGTACGAAATAAATCCAATTTGTAAGAAAAAATTCCCAAAAATTTTGGATTTTTACTCCTCACGTCCAGGATTACGTCCTGGGTCATTAGATAAGAATCCAAAGATAAAGAGGGAAACAAAGAATATCACTACTGTATAAACAAAGAGTTTGAGAGTAAGCATTACACAATCTCCAAGATTTTTTTTTAAGGAATAGATTACCCGTTTTTCCTTACCGCACAGATCCACTAGGATGGTTTTTTTTATTTTGACACCTAAAAAATGCAAAAATAAATTCTAAAAAAAAAATTGCAAGAATTGCTTTATAATGAGCAGTCTTATCAATATCAAAAATTGGTTTAAGTATTGTTTGTGTGGGTACCTAAAGGTACCTGCTCAACGTAGGTGCAGGGGGTGGAAAGGCTTATCCAAATTTCTTGTTGCAGCTATACATTCAATGTAGAAGAATTTGAATTTTCGAATAGAAAGTTCATAATATAAGACTTCTTGGCTCTTCTACATTTTTTCATTTTTTGGAATGAATACATCATTCAATTTGGCAGACAGAACGGAATAGTAAAGATTTCATCGAAAACTTACAGCAGCTTGCCAAACAAAGGCTAATAGAAAAAAGAGTACAGGTATGACAGGCATAACATCCACGATTGGGTTGAAAATGGCATAAGCTTCGGGTAATTTGGCTAAGAAAAAACTAGTCGGATAAAGACCAGAATTAAAACAGATAGAGATTAAACTAAGTATATTAGGCATAACAAGCATTTCGTTCTTATAGAGTAGATAATTGGATTTTGATTGAGTTATTTTTTTAAGGGAAAAAGGAAAAGAAAAGGTGGATTCAAAACCCCTTTTTCTTCGGACTTTCCCAAACACAAAATACCTCCTTGTATTCGCATTCTCAAATGAGAATGGAAGAAATTCGACTTTCATATAATATCTTAATAGAATTCCATGTAATGATCAATGCATTTTTTGGATTCTATATTATCCGCATGTTTAGAATCCTAGCAAGAAAATATCCCTCATTTTTTAGGGAATTGAAGTGGGATTGACGAATAATATATAATAAAAATACTGTTTATTAGTGTTGTATAAAACGAAATGGGGCGTGGCCAAGTGGTAAGGCAGCGGGTTTTGGTCCCGTTATTCGGAGGTTCGAACCCTTCCGTCCCAGATTTTTTTCATGAAACGAAAGATAGAATCGTATTGTGTCCTGCACGACACAAAAGCTTATTAAAGAGAGTAATTATTTCTTATGAACTCTTAGATTAGATGCATTTCTAAGGATTGTTTTTCTTTCTCAGAAAACAAAATAAAGTGTCAAGTCCAGTCAAATTCAATATCTTTTTTTTCATTAAAAATTTTGGTCTGTCAGGCACATTCAGGATATGCTCCTACTACTCATTACTCATATGTGTATGTATTTTGAATATGTGTTTTGAAATTCGAACTTGTTAGATAAACTTTATGCTCCCTATCCATGAAATGGGAATTCTTACAGGATACACTTGACACCTGATGTGAAGAAAAGGGGGTTTCCATTCTACGGATAGATACTAGATTTTTCTCTTTTAGGCATTATCTGATTTGCAAATATCCTTTTCTAAATCAATGGAATGTGAGGATTAGAGATAAATTCATATATTCCGTTTACTCGACTTTGGAATTGATTGAAAACAAAAATTTATGAGGGAAAACACTGTATAAAAAATCATACTTTTATTGTTTGAAAGTTTTAGTTCTTTCTATTACCTAAAAGAAAGAATGCTATAAGTAAAAGCAAAGACCTTAATTTTACTTTATACTAATACGAATTTTTTTTACTTCATTTTTTCTTTCTTTTGTTACTTCTGTTATTCCAGTTGAAGAACTATGAAAAGTTTATTAAGTAACAAAAAAATGCTAATCTTTTCATTGGCATAGTTTATTTGTTGGAGAAGAGTTGATTCTTCTCATTTCAGGATTGCTCATCTCGATTTTTCTGTTGAGCATGGAAATTCAATAATAAATAAGTCTTAAGCAAACTATTTTATTCCTCTTTTCAAACAATGTTTCATTCATATGATAGAATATGGGTTTTAATAAATTAGATCCTTGCGGATTCTTCCCCGCTAAATATTTATTTCTTTTATCCATATTTCTCCATAGATAGCAAGTTTGAACCATAAATAGCAAGTTTGAATTAGTATACAAAACCAATGACTATTCATGATTCCATCCATATTGGATCAATTCTCGATACCACTTTGCAATCAAATTAGAGGAATGTTATGGTAAAACTTCGTTTAAAACGATGTGGTAGAAAGCAACGTGCGACTTGAAGGAGATGATCGATTGTGGATTTTGCTATCCACCATTTTCCACAGTAATGAAAATGCTCTTGGCTCGACATAGTCTGTTCTATTTGTCCTGAACCAAATTTGCCCTGGGTTGTTTGTAAGTAAATAGTACACGATGGAGCTCGAGAAGACAGAATTTCTTTTTTATCAAGGGAAAGAATCTAGGGTTAGTGAAAACTAATAAATTAGGCCAACTTTGTCAGTCTATCCTTAATATAGAAATTGAAAGGTTAAAATAAGAAAAAGTCTAATTTAGGAGGATTGGAAAACTTTTTTTTTTGATTAAAAGTCTATTAGAATCAATTGTTCATATTCGATTTCTCTAGAAAAGGAAAATGCTTTATTGAAGGAAATAAGAAAAAAAGAAAGGGTATGTTGCTACTCTTTTGAAAGAAAAAAGAATAGGAATTCCCGAAGTAATGTCTAAACCCAAGGATTTCACAAATCAAAGATAAAGGATTCCGGAACAAGTAAACATAATTTTCAACCATCTCAACAATAGAATTAGATCAGAATAAGGAATAAAAGTCAATTTGTTCGAGATGAGATAAAGAAAAGAGTTTAGAGACGACTCAAAAATTTTTGAAGGATTTCTCTTTTGAATTCTGTCAGTCAAAATTAGCCAACTTGAGTTATGAGTATAAATGAAATTTGTTTTTTCTTCTATAAGGAAATTAATGCAAGTCATAGTCTAATTTCTATCTACTTGTATTATAGATAGAAATTCAAATCATTTTCTCGAGCCGTATGAGGAGAAAACCTCCTATACGTTTCTAGGGGGGGCATTGTTTATCTACATCTATCCCAATAAGCTGTCTATCGAATCGTTGCAATTGATGTTCGATCTCGAAGACAAGGAAGAGATCTTCAAAAAGTTGGTTTTTATGATCCGATAAAGAATCAAACTTGTTTAAATGTTCCAGCTATTCTCTATTTCCTTGAAAAAGGTGCTCAACCTACAAGAACTGTTTATGATATTTTAAGGAAAGCAGAATTCTTTAAAGATAAAGAAAGAACTTTGAGTTAATTGAAGAACTATAATGAATAAAAAATAAAAAAGTAATGGAGGGTCATTAATATCCCTTAATTATTTAGACACAATTTGCTTCTTTTTTAGTCCTATTTTTTTGCTGCATTTATGTCGTGCCAATCCAACAAAAGCCCTTATTTAATTTCCTTATTTGTATCTAATTGGTTTTCTTACCATTGTATTTCTATTGACAAAGGTCTATTGAACAGCTAGAATTTGTAGCTAGATAGGTCTCTTTATAGTCACCCCATATTAGGTATTTCTGTCTACACTTTGCTCAAATGATAGGGTTGCCCCCTCCTTGCATGTACTTTCATATAAGATTTTTCTATTTAAATGCAAAAAATAATAATTTTGCTATTATGACTGGGGCCGCTCCTTTTTTTTAACCTTAGTGAAATTTAACCGATCTGTTTATTTTGGTATTTGAGTGTTTTTAATGGGTGATAAAATCTTTCTTTTGATGTCTTGCTAATTCAATGTTTTGCTAGGAGCGTCTGGTGTAATTCTATCGATTTTTGGATTTCGATCGTATCTAAGATCCTATTTTATCTGGGTTGCTAACTCAATGGTAGAGTACTCGGCTTTTAAGTGCGACTATGATCTTTTACACATTTGGATGAAGCAACAAATTCGTCCAGACTCTTGGTAGAGTCTAGAAGACCACGACTGATCCTCAAAGGTAATGAATGGAAAAAATAGCATGTCGTAATAAAATAAATTTCTTTTTTTTTTTTGAATAAAAAAATTCCTATTTTCTAGGTCTAGTGAATAAATGGATAGAGCCCGGCTCTAATTCTGGTAAAATAAAAAGCAACGAGCTTAACTTCTTAATTGAAATGATTCCCCGATCTAATTAGACGTTAAAAATAGATTAGTGCCCGATGCGGGGAAAGGTTGGGTTTTTCTGTCGGTAGACCCTTTTATTTATTTTTTTTTAGGAATCCTAATTATTCTTGATTATGGATTGAAAAGGAATGTTATGAATTGAATGTGTAAAAGAAGCAGTATATTGATAAAGAGACTGTATTCCAAAGTCAAAAGAGCGATTGGCCTGCAAAAATAAAAGATTTGTTCTTTTTTTTTTTTTAATTAGAACAAACATAAACTAATTAGATAGAAAAGGAGCAGAAAAAGATCTATGGATTAGACTCCCTTTCTTTTCAGGGTTTGTTTTAAAAAATGTAACACCCTGTTCTGACCATATTGCACTATGTATCATCATTTGATAAATCGAGAAATGCTTTTTTTCTCTGATTCAAGTAGAAATTCAAATGGCAAAATTCGAAGGGTATTCAGAAAAACAGAAATCTCGTCAACAATACTTTGTTTACCCACTTCTCTTTCAGGAATATATTTATGCATTTGCCCATGATTATGTATTAAATGGTTCCGAACCTGTGGAAATTATTGGTTGTAATAACAAGAAATTTAGTTCACTACTTGTGAAACGTTTAATTATTCGAATGTATCAGCAGAATTTTTGGATTAATTCGGTTAATCATCCTAACCAAGATCGATTGTTGGATCACAGCAATCATTTTTATTCGGAGTTTTATTCTCAGATTCTATCTGAGGGGTTTGCAATCGTTGTAGAAATCCCATTCTTGCGAGGACAACTATCTTGTCCGAAAGAAAAAGAAATACCAAAGTTTCAAAATTTACGATCTATTCATTCGATATTTCCCTTTTTTGAAGACAAATTTTTGCATTTACATTATCTATCACATATAGAAATACCCTATCCTATCCATTTTGAAATCTTGGTTCAACTCCTTGAATACCGGATCCAAGATGTTCCATCTTTGCATTTATTGCGATTCTTTCTCAACTATTATTCGAATTGGAATAGTCTTATTACTTCAATGAAATCCATTTTTCTTTTTTCAAAAGAAAATAAAAGACTATCTCGATTCCTATATAACTCTTATATATCAGAATATGAATTTTTCTTGTTGTTTCTTCGTAAACAATCTTCTTGCTTACGATTA